AGAGAGACCCTCCTCTGATCATGCTACCACCATAGCCACGAGGAGTCGTAACAAGGTCTGCTCGGCTGGTGGGATCGATGCAGGGATTGAATCCGTACGGTTATCTTGTGTTGCAACACATGCCTATTCCTGAATTAATTCGAATTGCTATGGATAGCCAGGAAACGTTTTTATCACTCGTTTCTCAACTGCCCAATGTTAATTGAAATAGTAGTTGAAAGGTGTAAACTGCTATTTCATACCCTTTTGAGGGTGAATTTCCCATTAACTTCTCTAGAACCAATAGGCACCCCTACAAAACAAAGGGAGAGGCTATGCATACTGAAAGCATTCGTTTTAGCCTCCCGCTTTAGTCTCCCTAACGGTCGACCTTAGTCTCGCTCCTCAGCTCGACGGTTGTAGCACTTGTCCGAGTAAAAGATCAAACAACAACGGACTAAGTCTAATCTCGTATATGACGACTAATCTCATTCTGGGGCAATGTCATATGTGACGATCAATCTCTTTCTCAACCTGTTGACTTAACGGTTTGACCGTTCCACTCGTGCTTCTTGAAAGGAAAGAAATAGCTCGACTGTTAAGGAGAGGGAGCACTGAGCTACACTCATTATGCCCGACCATTCCGACTCGTAAGTCACTTTATAATCAATGTATAGAATAACTTAGATTCAGTCCGGGCATTAGGTGTACATTTCTCTGTGCTAAAGGGGGTTATGTGAGGCTCCACTCTATCCTGTTGATAGCTGGAGGAAGAGGGAAAATAGGAATAATACCCTGCTTTAGGGGGACTCAAGTAGATTCCCTCATCTTTCGCAACTCGATTCCCTCATCCATAAGGACAATGGGAAATACGAATCCCTAGGACAATGGAAAATCTTTATACCTTTCCTTCGAGTGCCCATGCCATTAGACTATGTACTGGGCTCTCTAGAAGGTAAAGCAGGAAGAGAGTAGCTGACATCAACCATAAAGCCCACTCTATCCTGCTGCCCAGTAAGAGGGAAGAGGTCAAAAGTAAGATACTATTTAGAATACCATTATGAATTTCATTTTTTTTTATCCCTATAGAGTCGCATATTTGGGCAGGGTATTTTTTCTAATTTCTTTTGGAGCTCTAATGGAGAAGAGAGACATCATTGGGTGTCATGGGAGACCATTTGTTGTCCTAAGGAGGAAGGGGGTGTTAGAATTCGTTCGTTACATCAAGTGATGCAAGCCTTGCACATAGGCGTGGAATTCTATACTATAAAGGGGACTCTCTTTTCTTTGGGCTATGTTCCATGCGAAGCAAATATGGTGCCCCTCACAGGGCTGTTCTCTCTTCAATTCCTAGGAGTGCTTCTCATTGTTGGAGAGCCATCCATGCCCAGCTGGACTTTGTTTTATCCCACGCCTTGTGGTCTATCGGTAAAGGTAACATTTTTTTGGCATGATATGTGGTTGAATTCTCCTCTGCAGGTAGACAACCCTCCTCGGCCTCATATCTCTGTCAAAGAGGCCTTCAATGACCCCAATTTGATGGATGAAATTCTGAGTATTTTGGATCCTATCTCCATTCAAGAAATTCAATCTATGCGGGGCTGTCTTTCTGAGGTTTATGAGGGCAAACTTCACTGGCTACTTCATCCTGATGGATGCCTTCTCTGTTTCTAGTGCATGGGAATCGACGCGGGCTTCTCATCCTTCTGTCTACTGGTGGAAATATGTTTGGAATAAATGGGTACACCCAAAAATTGCAGGTTTTGTTTGGCGACTTATGCATAAGGCAATATCCACTGATGAGCGTATTAAGTCTCTGGGTTTTCGGTTTCCCTCTTGTTGTCTTTGCTGTTCCAGCCCTCATAGTAAATCCATCTCGAATCTCTTTGTTCAAGGAGAGCTGGCTGCATCCCTTTGGTCCTTCTTCGCGTCTCATCTTAACATCTCAATATCCCAAGCTCAGTTTGAGTGACTCCAGGAAAGGTAACACAATAGGGATTCTCTCTCTATCGCCTTGGTCTGTCTTGACTTAGTTATAGTACTTTTACCTAAAGTATCTTCTCTTCTCCGGTTCTAGCTTACGTTTGAGTTTCCTCTGACTACAAGGTAATTTCTCAGCTGGAGCAGAAGTGGACGAACAACACCTCCTTTCCTTGCATTAGCGCCCGCTTTTCCACATCCACTTCAGGGAGAGAGCAAGTAGAAATCATAGCTTTAGGCTTTCGAGCCTTTCTTCCTAGGACAGAAGCCTTTACTTTCACTTGAGCGGTTGTCTGGAACTGATGCTAGACCTTGGGGCTGCAGTCCCTTCTTCTTAGCACGGATGTCCCTCTTCAATCCCCTGCTCCTACCATTGAAAGAGCTAGGGGCTAGTAAGTCCTGCCAATATCAGGGAAAGAATAGCTCCCCAAGGGCTTCCTTCTTTATCTACCCCAAGGGCTTCCTTCTTTATCTACCCGAAGGGCATCCTTCTTTATCTAAGCGACTAATAGGCTTGGGTGGCTAGGGCACATGCTATCGAGGTTAGACGCCTGGTCCCTCTGGCAGATGCGATTCAAGGATGTAGTTGGATGTGATTATCGGTGAAAGCATAGAAGGATCTCCTGTCAATAGTCACAGGGAATTAGACTATAGCTTTAGGACCAGACCAGTAATAGGTGGTGTAAATGTCCTTATTTATTATAGGATGAAGATGATTCACTCACCAAGAAGACCGTCTACTCGAGCAGTAAGAGTTGATTCAATTGCCAACAGAAGACCGTCTGCGACAAGAAGACCATCAGCAGCAGATGATTGAAGAGCGGATGCGTTGAGGAGATCAGCCCTAATTGAAGACCCGAGACTCTCAACCAAGAACTTCTATATATAACACCAACCGCGGAACAGGAGCATGCGTTACACACGTCGTCAGCTAGCGGACGCAAGCAGAGTGGGACCTTCTCCGATAGTATCTTTCATCATAATATTGAAAGCTTCCCCGCCCGATGCTTTGTTAATGTCAGAGTTGATATCAAGATGAAAGGGAAAGACAATAAGAAAGATGAAAGATAAAGACTAGAAGAAGGGGCTTTCTTAGAAGAATTCCCACTTGGACTGGTAGTGAGAACCCGATCTCCAGAAGCTAATTGGCAAGGTTCGACTTGACCGGAGCGGATCGCAACTCAAGCACAACTAGAGTTCACTCACCCACGTGCCCAATACTTGATGTGATGACTCTAGCCCCATGTCGGCTTCATTGACGAGTCATGATGCTGCGATATAGGATCAAAATCGACTTTCATTTCACTTAACTCATCAAAGCAAGGAGTGGCTACTAGATAGACAATTAGTTCCGAGACTAAGAGATTGGGCTATCGGCCGGTATCAGTTGAAGTCAACAAAGAAGGAAAGCCTTCCCCCAATCCAACATTTTCAGGTGAAAAGAAGATAGATGACTGAGAGTCACGGGATTTTGAAAGCGCCGCATCTAGCTCAGCAGTTTCTTCAAAAGAGATGACGGATACAGAGCGGTTACCACTTGTAGGCTCATTCACCAACTAGGCCATGAGTTTGCTTTAACGAGTGCACGAGCAGAAGCGGAGACAGAGTTGTCCCCCGATCTGAGATATTAGCGAGATTAGCTACACGCCACTTAACCTAAAGAAAGGTCGACCTGAGAAAGCCCTTTTTAAGCTGATAGGAGAACTTCACTTACTAAATTTCTTGAGTAACGAGAATCTTTCCTCAGAGGCACGGAAAGGGTCCAAGCCATAGGAAAGACAGCAACTTGAGTGCGGAGAAGGGGAAAGGGCGCTCGAAGCAAAAGGAACGAAAAGCACACCATATAGGTCAGCGGCATCAGCAGTTGAAGAAGTTGACGGCCGGATTCAAGCAAAAAATGGGATAACCTGAGAAGGAGAGGTCTCCTTTCTATATGAAAGACGAAGATCTGGCTTTGAAGCCTCCTTGAGTCCGGCTTAGCTTCAGGTACGAGTCAAGAACAGAAGAAGGGGATCGCCACAATCAAGAAGCAAGCTAAAAGCTGTTGTTTAGATGACTTTATGTTATGAAAGAACCCAGAAAAAAAGTAATTATTGGAGTAGCCCGCCCAGTAGAGGCTTTCTTAGCGAAAAAAGTATATTCATGGATGAATTAGGGGAAAGAGTCTTCACCTTACTTTCAAGTGTCAATCATTTTTATTGAACTTTCTTTCAGGCTAGCTCTGGGCAGGGCGCATACACACGAACCCACTTTGAGTCGGATCCGAGCTCCAGTAGACAGCGAGACAGCCATTGTGGTAAACGGGAGCAAAGCAAGGGAAAGAGAGGTGAGTGACGCCAAGGGGAATTCCAGCACGAAAGCAAGTGTTGTTATCACACGTCCGTCCTGTCTGATTGATTCACCTCCGATTATTCAATCAAGGAAGCAGAGTCAACGGCCTTTGAAGAAAGATGACTTATATTTTAAGATATTGAGTTGGACAGTCAAAAAGCCCAAAGGCCAAAAAGAAGAGCAAAAACAGAGGAGATGTCTTCCTCATAGGCCATTGACTATCTATCCCCGGAGTCTTTCTCTCCGTCAAAGGGACTCTCTCTTTCTTGAACAAGCACGGCGCTATCAGGACAAAATCCTAGCAGAAGCAGAAAAAGAGGAAGAGAAAGAGGAGCGAACAGCCACTATAACATCGTTAGATGAGCTTCAGTTGCGCCCCTTTGTGAACGAGGGGATCGAAAGCCAAAGGAAGTACGGCTGAGTTTCAAGACTACGAGACTAAGAGTTGGGACTAGCCGCATGTCATCTTTCTCAGAGTCTGAGCCTGACACCTCTATTATTACATCAAACAACAATTGAATTGGGATCAAAGAATTAAGGGATTGGATTTGTCCCCGTCTGTCTTGTGTTCAACGAAGGAAAGCGCCCTTCCTTCTTCAGCTTGAAAGACATCTCAGGAAAGAGCTACTTCAACTGAAGAAATTTCTTTAGTAGCGAGAACCCTTCCTACTCGAGAATAAGGTCAGGAAGTGAAGCGTTTTTTCAGTTTTTCTTTAAAAATCTAGTAAGTGTTATGCGGGGGTGGGGATTCAGACCGATGAGGGACGTAGGAATTGCCCTTAACTGTCCGGAAGGCTGAAATAGCTTTCTCGGGGGAGGTCGGGGTATTCAATCCCATGATACTCAAGGAGCAGGGCGTCGTATCCCAGGGGTTCTACTAATACATCGTATAGCGGGTCCAGGCTTGAAGTTATACCAAAAATGGAATGGGACAGTCATTCGAAAATGAGAAAATAAGGGTGTCAAGACATCTATATGACCAAGATGGCCATCTCACGAATTGGATTCGAACCAATATAAAGCTACTTTCCTTTAGTAGATCTGTCATCCCCCTCATTATAGTCCTCCTAGAATCAATAGCATTTCGTCGGAATACATCCTGTCTTTTCACCTTAGTAGTCCTATGCATAGTCAGTACTATAGCCCCAATCATGGCTACTAATAAAATCAGACTAGGAACCAAAAACCAGACGGAATAGTAGGTATAAAGTAAATTGCCCAATGTTTCCAAATTAGTCCAACTTCGTACCTTTCCGGCATAAACCATATATCTCAGAGAGGTCGTATTTCTTTGGGTTGGTAGTAATGGAATGCTTTCATTATCTAAAATGAAGAACATTTCCCACCAAAAGATCAGTCCAATAATACCACTCACTGGTAAATAGCGCAATACTTCTTCGTGAATCTCCGCTATTTGAATATGGAACATCATAACAACGAATAGGAATGAAACGGCTATAGCTCCTATATGAACTACTGGGAAGATCATAGCGAAAAAGTCGAGACCTAACAAAAGAAGTAACCCTGAAGTGTTGCGAAAGACTGGGATGGGAAACAAAACGGAATGTACCGGATTTTTAGCACGTACAACCATCAAACCAGAGACCAAAGCAAGGCTCGACAAAACAGAAAGTATCATAGTACGTCGTCCTTCCCTGAAATGGAACTTTCATGCTGGAGCAAGAACTAGCATGAAAGTCGATCTATTACAACCAGCGCGGTTGTTCGTATTTCATTTTCTTCTTCCAAGCCCTTCTTTCTTAGAAAGGCACTCACTGAGTTACTTACGGAATCTAAAATCTTGAGGCTGATTACGGCCCCTTTGATGAAAGGTAAGCGCTTTGGCTGGCTACCTATAATATAAAGATCCTTCACTGCACACTTTAGATATATGTTTCCATCCAATCAAAGACGGCGAAGCGCCTCTAATCTAAAGGCCAAAGAGTGCTCTTTGCGCTACTACGCATCCTTACTCATAGTATAGTGCAAGTTAGGTTTGGGTATAGCAGGACTTGAACCTGCGACCATTAGGTTAAAAGCCCAATGCTCTACCAACTGAGCTATACACCCCAAAAAAGATGTAGTAGTAAATAAGGATTGGTGCGGAAAATAAAAGAGGGCGGCCCCTCTTCATCATATCATATTAGGCGCGGCTTTGTATGAGGCTCGTACTGCAGAGCAAGCGAAGAAAACGTAAGGGCGCGCGCTAGCACTCCTGCAAGAAAACGGCCTAGCTAACGCGCCCCTTATTGAAAAGTCAAGGATATTGAATGATCGATATGAGAAAGAAGCGCTCAAGCATTCGAAGAAAGCCGGCCTTACTCAACAAGCACCTTTCTTAGCTTAGTAAGGTTGCTTGTTTCCACTCATTGAAGATTCTATCTACAAAAAAAGGTCAACGGGGGGTACTAAAATGGCTCTCACTGACACCATCTACGAGAAGGTGAGGTCGTCTTTATTTCCAGCCGCCATACGGTTCGCCTTAAAGCCTTAAAGACGGAGAAGGGGAGGAGCAGTTATCTATGTAATTACGGTCTTTGTTGGCCGGGGCGAGCACTCTCTTTTCTTTGTAAAATTCCGTCTTACCAAACAAGACTGACTTCTTACCAACCCGCGAAGGGTTGTGAGGCTGGACCAGGTACGAAGAATGAATCTATATCTGTGCACGGAAGGGCCGGCGGCCGCTCAACTGTTCGAGCGCAATGCAGTGGTATTGGTTCCGATTCGACAAAGGTAGAATGCCTGGTCGAAGGTCCAGTACAGTAGGTAGCAGGCGTGTTCGTTTTGGCTCCCGAGCGAGAACGAGAAATAGGCGATGCACCATCCTTGCTGCTACGTACGTTGACCTTGACTTGACAGATTCATCCAATTGAACCCAAACTCAAAGGAGGACCACAAGCTCGGGGCTCGACGAAAGAGAAAGTCTCGGCATTAAGAAAATGGGGTTAGCTGTGAAAGAAAGAGCCCGTCATTTTTGAATGAATATTCATAGCTGAGTCTACTAAAAGAGGGACCAGCTCATCGTAGTGATTAGAGGACACCTCTGATCGTTCACCTCTAATGTGACACGTTCCCTCCCAGTTTGATCAACGGGATCAGTCGGCTAGAGAGCGGGGCTATTCTTCTTCCGAGGAGACAAAGTAGTCTCTTGTACTGACCGAACCCTCAGTTCGGAGGTCTTCGTCAACATGTTACGAAGCTCCAGTCTGG